ATAAAATAAGAACTTTTAGTTAGTTTGTTCCAAATCATTAACTAGTTCATTATGGAATTGATTTTTTATTTTCCATTTCAATAAAAAAAAACATTTATAGATTATAGAAAACGCTATAATATCTGACATTTTATATAAAATTAACTTGATTTTCTATTTATCGATATTTATCGAAAGGGGTAAAATAAAATTAATAAAAAAATAACTAAGATCTCTTTTATCAAACCACGTATCCTTTAACAGATTAATAACTTTAATTACTAGTCTCATTCAAATTTTAAAATGGAATTTAGGAGTATTCTTTTCTCGAGTTTGACCGGTTAGTAGAAAAAGATTAAAGTTTTCATTAGGCAATGGGTTCTTAAACCCTTTGGTGTATTTTATTCCTTATAAATGAAATGTAGAACGAAGAAAATAGACAGAGATAAAAAGGAAGGTCTTTTTTTGGATTCTTTCTTTTATTAAGTTCAACTAATTAGATTTCTATGGCATAACGGCGGATTCTATAGATATAAATGTGAATCATAAAGAACAAAAAATAAAGGTACCAATCAATAAAAATGAGTCTTTCTTACGAATATTGTATGTATATAGAAAAACTCTTTTTGTTGAAAAAATAACATATTATTTTCTTTTTCTAGTCATATTTTATACGATTTTCATAGATCTCTATTTTTTTGTTTTATGAAGAGAATATTATCTAGAGAATAAATAGATAATGAATAGTAAAGAACGATTCATTTTGACAAAAAGATGTCTTTCACATCCAACTATAACAATGAGTAACCTCTTAATTTTTAAATGGCAGTTCCAAAAAAACGTACTTCTATATCAAAAAAGCGTATTCGTAAAAATATTTGGAAAAGAAAGGGATATTGGGCAGCCTTAAAAGCGTTGTCATTAGGGAAATCTCTTTCTACCGGAAATTCAAAAGGTTTTTTTGTGCGACAAACAAATAAGTCATAAAATAAAACATTGTAACAATATGAATCGAAAAATTGGCTTATTTCACCGTTAATATGAAATTAAAAATTTCCATTACCTATTGTTTGGGGTTAATCAATATGAAATGGAACTCGCTTCGATCTTAGGATATGTAAACTAAGAATTCTTCAGTTTACTAAATTCTAAAAAAAACTTTTGAAAAAAGACAAGACGCAAGGTTTGAACTTTATTTTTAGTCTATTTTCTCATTTTGGGGTGGGGAGTCTTTTTTCCCCATCAACTTATTTGTCACAATTACAAAAATTAAAGTCTTTCTTTTTCTCTATCTCTATATCTATAGAAGGGCAAATATAAGATCTTTAGTTAAAATTAATGAATCGTTGAAACTAATTCATTCTAGTTATTTTGAAAACTTTTTGTGTAACTTTATAACTTCTTATTTCTCGGAATTCATATAATTAATATATCAATCTCCCATATATCTCCCGCTTTCAACCCAATCAACAATGGAATATTTTGTCCAAATAATGTGTCAGTTTTGAGTAATCAAAAATAGGGTCTATTTTGTGTTCATTGAGAAAATACATTTTTAGTTCTATCACTAACTAGAGGTCGAACTTTCTAATTACAAGAGTTCGATTCGAGAAGAGCATAAACTATAACAAAGCCCTAAAGTAAATAAAACCGACACCCTAAAAAAATGAACCTTCAAATTCCTATTTGAATGAAGTTTTTTTCATCAATTTTAATCTTTACTAAAAATATTTCATTGAATTAACTCCTTCAATCTCGACGATTGACTATGAATAGGCTATTATGAGTTCGAGCAAGCCGCTATGGTGAAATCGGTAGACACGCTGCTCTTAGGAAGCAGTGCTAGAGCATCTCGGTTCGAGTCCGAGTGGCGGCAGACCATCTTGTAAAAGAGATACAATATAATGAATTCCATTTCTGATTTCTATTTCAGGATTCCTCCTTTTTAACATTTTTTATGATATTTTCAACTTTAGAGCATATATTAACTCATATTTCCTTTTCAATCGTTTCAATTGTAATTACAATTCATTTGATAACCTTATTAGTCGATGAAATCATAAAACTATATGATTCGTCAGAAAAGGGAATGATAGCTATTTTTTTATGTATAACAGGATTATTAGTCACTCGTTGGATTTATTCGAGACATTTCCCACTAAGTGATTTATATGAATCATTAATCTTTCTTTCATGGAGTTTATCAGTTATTCATATAGTTCCGTATTTCAAAAAAAAGAAAAAACATTTAAGCACAATAACTGCGTCAAGTGTTATTTTTACCCAAGGATTTGCTACTTCAGGTCTTTTAACTGAAATACATCAATCCGCAATATTAGTACCCGCTCTCCAATCCGAGTGGTTAATAATGCACGTAAGTATGATGATATTGAGCTATGCAGCTCTTCTATGTGGATCATTATTATCAGTAGCACTTCTAGTCATTACATTTCGAAAAAACAGAAATCTTTTTTGTAAAAGGAATCCTTTATTAAATGAGTCATTTTCCTTTGGTGAAATC